AATAAGATGCCTGAATAAAGGACTATTTTGATAGAATAGATAATGTAGTAATACTACTCTTATTATATTTTTTAGAATTAAACTAAATCTTAAGAAATCAAAATTCTTAGTGCTTCATACACTAAAATATAGAAAGATAAGCTAAATAAGCTATTAGGTTCATACCCTGAACATAGAAGTAATAATCTTCTTCTTTCTAATGACAAAAAATTCAAGCAAATTACTATTCTTATTAACAATAATTATTGGAACAATAATAGTATTAAGATCTAATAATTGACTCAGAATATGAATAGGTTTAGAAATTAATATAATTTCATTTATTCCACTAATTTCTAAAAGAAAAAATAACTTATCATCAGAAAGAATAATATTATATTTCTTAGTACAAAGTATAGGATCTGTTCTATTCCTAATAATAATTATTACAAATTCATCAATTATAGTATCCCCTACAATAATTAATGATGTTATTAATATTGTAATAACATCAAGACTCTTATTAAAAGTAGGAGCAGCCCCATTCCACTTCTGATTACCAGAAATTATAGAAAAAATAAACTGAATAAGTTGTATAATTATTATAACATGACAAAAACTAGCACCATTAACTATTTTATCTATAATATTAGATAAAAACAACTTTATTATAATTATTGCAATTACAAGAACAACAGTAGGAGCTATTGGAGGATTAAATCAAACATCAATACGAAAAATTATAGCATATTCATCAATTAGCCACTTAGGATGAATATTATCTTGCATAAAATTTGAAAATGAAATATGAATAAATTATTTAATTATTTATGCACTAATTGTAATTATAACAACTATAATATTTAATTATTATTCAATATTTTATTTAAATCAAATAAATATAAATTCTAATTCAATAATAGAAAAAGTTATATATTCAAGACTTATATTAAGAATAGGAGGATTACCCCCATTCCTAGGATTTTTACCAAAATGAATAGTAATTCAAGCTATAATAAGAAAAAGTATATATTTAGTATTAACTATAATAGTATTAACAACATTAATTACACTATTTTATTACCTACGAATAATCAGAACCATTATTATAATTAACTCAACAATAAGAAAATGAAGATTAAAAACCAAAAATCAAAATAAATTTATACAACTTATATTAATATTTATTAATACTATATTACCTATAGTAATAACAGTAAACTTATTTTAAAGCTTTAAGTTAATTAAACTATTAACCTTCAAAGTTAAAAATACAAGAAATTTATCCTTGCAAGCTTTAGTAAGTAATTACTACTTTAGAATTGCAGTCTAATATCATATATTGACTATAAAGCCAGAGTGGTAAGAGGTTTATTAACCATATATAAATTTACAATTTACAGCCTAAAATTCAGCCACCTTACCCTTGAATAAATGATTATATTCTACAAACCATAAAGACATTGGAACTTTATATTTCATTTTTGGTATTTGATCTGGTATAGTAGGAACATCACTAAGATGATTAATCCGAATTGAATTAGGACAACCAGGTTCATTCATTGGAGATGACCAAATTTATAATGTTATTGTAACAGCACACGCATTTATTATAATTTTCTTTATAGTTATACCTATTATAATTGGAGGATTCGGAAATTGATTAGTACCATTAATAATTGGAGCACCAGATATAGCATTTCCTCGTATAAATAATATAAGATTTTGATTATTACCACCATCACTAACATTATTATTAGCAAGATCAATTGTAGATAATGGAGCAGGAACAGGATGAACAGTATACCCACCCTTATCTAGAAACCTAGCACATGCCGGAGCATCAGTAGATTTAGCAATTTTTTCATTACACCTTGCAGGTGTATCATCAATTCTAGGTGCAGTTAATTTCATTTCAACAATTATTAATATACGATCTACAGGGATAACCCCTGAACGAATACCACTATTTGTATGATCTGTAGGTATTACAGCACTACTATTACTATTATCTCTACCAGTTCTAGCTGGTGCTATCACTATATTACTTACTGATCGTAATTTTAATACATCATTCTTTGATCCTGCAGGAGGAGGAGATCCTATTTTATATCAACATTTATTCTGATTTTTTGGACACCCGGAAGTGTATATTTTAATTTTACCAGGATTTGGTTTAATTTCACATATTATTAGACAAGAAAGAGGAAAAAATGAAGCATTTGGAACATTAGGAATAATTTATGCAATACTAGCTATTGGATTATTAGGATTTGTAGTATGAGCACATCATATATTTACTGTAGGTATAGATGTCGATACACGAGCATATTTTACATCAGCAACAATAATTATTGCCGTTCCTACAGGAATCAAGATCTTTAGATGATTAGCAACTTTACACGGGACAGTAATTAACTATAGACCATCAGTACTTTGAGCATTAGGATTTGTATTCTTATTTACATTAGGAGGATTAACAGGAGTTGTATTAGCTAATTCATCTATCGATATTATTTTACACGATACATATTATGTAGTTGCACATTTTCATTACGTATTATCAATAGGAGCTGTATTCGCAATTATTGGAAGATTCATTCAATGATTCCCATTATTTACAGGAGTAACTATAAATCCTAAATGACTAAAAATACACTTTATAATTATATTTGTAGGAGTTAATATAACATTTTTTCCACAACATTTCCTTGGTTTAAGAGGAATACCCCGACGATATTCAGATTATCCTGATAGATTTACTACATGAAATGTAGTATCATCAATTGGATCAACAATATCAGTAGTAGGAGTAGCTATATTTATTTTTATTATATGAGAAAGACTAGTAGCAAAACGAACAATTCTATTCCCTAGAAATATAAGTACAAGAATTGAGTGATTACAAAATTATCCACCAGCAGAACATTCATATTCAGAATTACCAATTCTAACATCATTCTAATATGGCAGATTAGTGCAATGAATTTAAGCTTCATTTATAAAGATTATTCTTTTGTTAGAAATAGCAACATGATCAACAATAATATTACAAGACGCTAACTCACCACTAATAGAACAATTGTCATTCTTTCATGACCATTCAATAATAATTTTAGCAATTATTACAGTAATAGTAGGTTACTTAATATTAACAATATTCTTTAATAAAATAATTAATCGATACTTATTAGAAGGACAAACTATTGAATTAATTTGAACTATTTTACCAGCAGTAACATTAATTTTTATTGCATTACCATCATTACGATTACTATACTTAATAGATGAAATTAGAAGACCTAGATTAACTATTAAATCTATTGGTCATCAATGATACTGAAGATATGAATATTCAGATTTTTCTAATATCGAATTTGACTCATATATAAAACCAACAACAGAAATAGAAGAACAAGAATTTCGATTATTAGACGTTGATAACCGTATTATTTTACCTATAAATACACAAATTCGAGTACTTGTAACAGCAGCTGACGTATTACACTCATGAGCAATACCAAGACTAGGAATTAAAATWGATGCAACACCAGGACGAATTAATCAAGGAAGATTTATAATAATACGTCCTGGACTGATATATGGACAATGTTCAGAAATTTGTGGAGCAAATCATAGATTTATACCTATTGTAATTGAAAGAATCTCAATAAATCACTTTATTAACTGATTAAATTCTAATTCATTAAGTGGCTGAAAGATAAGCAATGGTCTCTTAAACCAATAAATAGTAAATTAACGAATACTCTTAATGGAAGAAATTAGTTTAAATAAAACATTAGTTTGTCAAGCTAAAAATATTAATATTAATATTTCTTGATACCACAAATATCCCCAATATGATGAACTACATTATTCAGATTATTTCTATTATCATTTTTATTAGTAATAATAATTATGTATTTTAATAAAGAATATAAACCAATTACACCTCAAGTAGAAAGAAAAAAAATAAGAACACTTAATTGAAAATGATAACAAACTTATTCTCAACATTTGATCCTGCAACAAGAGTAAATTTTTCATTAAATTGAATAAGAACTATAATTGTATTTCTAATATTACCATCAATATATTGATTAATTCCTACACGATATAATATAATAATAAATATAATTATAGAAAAACTACACTCTGAATTTAAAATATTAATAAGAGAAAGAAAAAAGGGATTTACATTAATATTTGTATCACTATTTATATTCATTTTATTTAATAATTTAATAGGTTTATTACCTTATATTTTTACTAGATCAAGTCACTTAACATTCACTATAACTATTGCACTACTTATTTGACTAAGATTAATAGTATTTGGATGAACAAATAAAACACAAGATATATTTGCACATTTAATTCCTGTAGGAACCCCCCCTGTGTTAATACCATTTATAGTTTTAATTGAAACAATTAGTAATTTAATTCGACCAGGTTCATTAGCAGTACGATTAACAGCTAATATAATTGCTGGACACTTATTAATAAGTTTATTAGGAAATAATATAACATCAGCAACAGGAATTATTATTCCTATTATAATATTAATTCAAATAACATTAATATTATTTGAAACAGCAGTAGCTGTTATTCAAGCTTATGTATTTTCAGTATTAAGAACATTATACACTAGAGAAGTAGCCTATGAAATTACATCAAAATCACCCATACCATTTAGTAGATGCCAGACCATGACCTTTGACTGGATCAATTGGTGCTATAACTATAGTATCAGGATTAATTATATGATTTCATCAAGCAAGTACTAATTTACTAATAATAGGATTATTAATTATTATTCTAACAATAATTCAATGATGACGTGACGTAACCCGAGAAGGCACTTTCCAAGGGAAGCACACAATTGCAGTAAGTAATGGATTAAAATGAGGTATAATTTTATTTATTGTATCAGAAGTATTCTTTTTTATTTCATTCTTTTGAGGGTTCTTTCACAGAAGACTATCTCCTACAGTCGAAATTGGAGCAATATGACCCCCTATAGGAATTAAAACATTTAATCCTATACAAATTCCCTTATTAAATACAATAATTTTACTATGTTCAGGAATTACCGTAACATGAGCTCATCATAGCTTAATAGAGGGTAATCATTCACAAGGGACCCAGGGATTATTCTTTACAGTACTATTAGGATTATATTTTACAGCATTACAAGGATTAGAATATTATGAATCTAGATTTACAATTAGAGACTCAGTTTATGGATCAACATTTTTTATAGCAACAGGATTTCATGGATTACATGTAATTATTGGAACATCATTTTTAGCAGTATGTTTAATACGGCATATAATATACCACTTCTCAAGAAAACATCACTTCGGATTTGAAGCAGCAGCATGATACTGACATTTTGTAGATGTAGTATGATTATTTTTATATATTTCAATTTACTGATGAGGTAGTTATTCTTTTAGTATAAAAAGTATATTTGACTTCCAATCAAAAGGTCTTAAATAAGAAAGAATAATTTATACAATTATATTAACAATGTGCTTATCTATAATAATTTCAATTATTTTAATAATTTTATGTACAATTATCTCTAAAAATACAATCCTAGATCGAGAAAAAATATCACCATTTGAATGTGGATTTGATCCTAAAAGATCATCTCGAATACCTTTCTCAATTCAATTTTTTCTAATTGCCGTATTATTTCTAATTTTTGATATTGAAATTGTTATCATCTTACCAATAGTAATTACATTAACTAATAGAATAATTAAAATATGATTTATTACAATTACAATATTTGTTATTATTTTATTAATGGGATTATTCCATGAATGAAAAAATGGTATCTTAGAGTGAGCTAATTGGGGTTGTAGTTAAAAATAACATTTAATTTGCAATTAAAAAGTATTCTAAATATGAATCTTCCTCAAAGTATTGAAGTAATAATTACATTTAGTTTCGACCTAAAAATAGAGTTTAATCAACTCCTTACTTAATTAATTGAAGCCAAATTAGAGGCTTTTCACTGTTAATGAAAGAAATGATTAATTATTAATCCAATTAAAAGAGAATGAAGTATCTAAAAGAAGCTGCTAACTATCTTTTAAAGCGGTTAAATTCCGTTTTTCTCTTATTTATTTAGTTTAAATAAAACATTTCATTTTCAATGAAAAAATGAGTTTTACTCAATAAATACCTGAAAAGTATATACTTATCTTAATATCTTCAATATTATACTTTAAATTTAAGCTATTCAAGTTTAAATAATTATTATAAATAAAATAAAGAAAAAAGAAAATATAAATAATTTAACATTATTATTAGAATAATAATAACTTAACTTACTAATAAAGGAAAAAAATAATAAAGAAGAATTAGAAATAATATGCTCTCCCCAACCTATATCAACATTTTCAGAAAAAGATTTTGATAATAATAATCTATTATTATATATTATATAAGTACTAAACTTAGGTATAAACCATATAGAACCTATAAAATAAGAAACCTGATAATATAAATAAGAAAAAGAAATAAAATTTAAAGAATAAAATGACAATTCATAGCCCAATCATCCACCTAAAATAATAAAAAATAAAGGTATCATTTTTAATAAAAAAGGTAATACAATAAGTGAAGGAGTTATAAAAATAAATCAACATAAAATTCTACCTCTAATAATAGATATTAAAGTAAGAAAAATTATAGAAATAATTATTTTCTTATCTTCAAAATAACTCTGACATACATATATATTACAACCCTCACTCATACAATAATAAACCAAACGTGTTGAATATGCAACAGTTAAACCCACAGAAACAAAAAAAATTAAATATAAAAAAAAATTATAACCTCTTATTACATAAACCTCTAAAATTATATCCTTAGAATAAAATCCAGAAAGAAAAGGTAAACCACATAAAGATAAACTAGAAATACAAAAACAAGAACAAGTAAAAGGTAAATAATTAACTACCCCACCTATATGACGAATATCCTGAGAGTCACTTATACAATGAATAATTAAACCCGCACAAAGAAATAATAATGCCTTAAAAAAAGCATGAGTTAATAAATGAAAAAAAGCCAATAAGGGAAAACCTAAAAACAAAATACTTATTATTAAACCTAATTGTCTTAAAGTAGAAAGAGCAATAATTTTCTTTAGATCATATTCAAAACTAGCACCAAGACCAGATATAAATATAGTTATTATAGAAATTAATACTAAAAAATAACAATCAATATTATCAAATAATGAACTAAAGCGAATTAAAAGATAAACACCAGCAGTAACCAAAGTAGAAGAATGAACTAAGGCAGATACAGGAGTTGGAGCTGCTATAGCAGCTGGTAATCAAGAAGAAAAAGGAATTTGAGCTCTTTTAGTAAACCCTGCTAAAACTAAAAAACAAATAAAATAAAATATTCAACCCTCTCAAATACAAGTATAATAAATATAATGTCAACTACCAAAATTTAATATTCAAGCAATAGATAAAAGAATGGCTACATCACCAATCCGATTAGTTAAAATAGTTAATATACCTGCATTATAAGATTTATAATTCTGAAAATAAATTACTAAACAATAAGAAACTAATCCTAAACCATCCCAACCAATTAAAATTCTAATTAAATTTGGTCTAATAATTATTATAACTATAGAAAAAACAAATAATAATACTAAAATTAAAAACCGAACCCTATTTACATCAGAAGATATATATCTTTGTCTATAAAAAATAACTATCGAAGAAATAAATAAAACACAAGACATAAAAATAAAAGATATTCAATCAAATAATAAAGTTATTGTTATTCTACAAGAATTTAAAGACAAAAATTCTCAATCAACAAAAATTATATAATCAATCATCAAAAAATAAATACCAATTATACCAAAAAGTGAAGCTAATAAAAATAAAATAATAAATCTTAAATTATAAAGAGAAATTTTTAACATAGATTTGGGATAAAAATTATACCTATAACACCACAAATTATTATTCTATATTAAACTACCCAAACTAATATCAAATTACAAAAATATCAGTTTTTAAAATAATTAAATTTAAAGGAATTCAATGATAAAAGATTAAAAAAAATTCCCGTACAGAACCAGAAGAAATACTCTTTAAACCTCTATACATAGAGCCATGTTGACTAATAGAATATATATAAATTCTATAACAACATCTTAAAAAAGATCTAAAAGCTAAAAATAATATTCTTAAAGAAGATCAACCAACTAATCTATTAATTAATATAATTTCTCCTAATAAATTTAAAGAAGGAGGACAAGCCATATTATTAGCTCTTATTAAAAATCAAAATAAAGATATTCTAGGTATAAAAGTAATTAAACCTTTATTAATATAAAAACTACGACTAGAAACACGCTCATATCTAATATTAGCCAAACAAAATAAAGCAGAAGAACATAAACCATGAGCAATTATTATAATTAAGGAACCATATAAACCTCAAGTATTTAAAGTAAAAATACCACAAATTACTAATCCTATATGTCCAACTGAAGAATAAGCAATTAAAGATTTTATATCAGTCTGTGACAAACAAATAAACCCAACTAAAAATATACCAAATAAACTTAAACATATTCAAATATAATTATATAAAATAGCATAATTATAAGAAAATAGTATAACACGTATTAAACCATAACCTCCCAATTTTAATAAAATACCAGCTAAAATTATAGAACCAGAGATAGGTGCTTCAACATGAGCCCTTGGTAATCAAAAATGAAAAAAAATTATAGGTATTTTAACCAGAAAAGCCAAAATTATTCTTAAATAAAGAAAAAAATTTAAATCAATACTAATTAAAAAGTAAAAAAGAGTAAAAGAAATACTATTAATATAAAAAATACCAATAAGTAAAGGTAATGAAGCAAACAAAGTATAAAATAATAAATAAAATCCAGCTCTTAACCGTTCCGGTTGATATCCCCACCCAAAAATAAGAAAAAGGGTGGGAATAAGACTGGATTCAAAAAATAAATAGAATAAAAATATATTAGTAGTAGAAAAAGATAATATTAAAAATAACAAAAGTATAATACAAGTAAAAATAAATTCATTACTAAAATTATTAAACTTATAAATGTTAAAAGAAGCTATTAATATTAATACTGTAATTCAAATTCTTAAAAAAATTAAAGATATAGATAAAATATCACCCCCAAATGAATATCTAATTAAACTATAATAAGTATTAAAAGGAGTACTAATAAAATAGTAAAAAAATACTAATAATATAAAATTTATAATTATTCATCAATTAACATAAAATGATAACGGAATCAAAAAAATAAAAGAAAATAATATACTTATCATACTAAAGAAGATAAAGAAGAAATATTATCATTCCCGTGACTTCGAATTATAGAAACTAAAATAGATAATCCTAATGCACCCTCACAAACAGAGAAAGTTAAAAAAATTAAACCAAAATAATTTTCATGTCCAAAAGATCTTAAAAAAGAAAAAAATGATAAAAACAAAATCAAAACTAAAAACTCTAAACTTAATAAGGTTAATAATAAATGTTTACGTATAGAACAAAAAACAGAAAGGCCCGAAATAAATATAACACCTACAAAAAGATAAAATATATTATCCATATTAATTAAATAATTTAACACAAGTTTTAATAGTTTAAAAAAAATAATGATCTTGTAAATCATAGATAGGAAAAACCCTTTAAAACTTCAGCAAGAAAGTAATTACTCCTTCTTTAATCCCCAAAATTAATATTTTAAATAAACTACTTGCTGAAATTATAATATTTTTATGCTTTATATTAACAATAAGATTAATTTTCCCATGATTAAAACATCCTTTAAGTATAGGATTAATTTTAATTTTACAAACAATAACAGTATCAATTATTAGAGGAATAATAATCAATTCATTTTGATTTTCATATATCTTATTTATTATTTTATTAGGGGGTGCATTAGTATTGTTCATTTATATGGCATCAATTGCATCAAATGAAAAATTTTATTTTTCATACAAAATACTAATATTTTCAATATCTATAATATTAATATCAATTATTATATTCTTTCTTGTAGACTCAATAATAATTAATAAAATTAAAATTAATAGAAAAAACATTTTTATAGAAAATGAACAATTAATAAGTCTAATTAAATTATTTAATACTCAAACCACCTCATTAACAATTATATTAGTAACATATTTATTAATTACAATAATTGCAATTACCTTTATTGTAAATATTTACGAAGGACCTATACGATCAAAAAACTAATGAAAATACCTATTCGAAAAAATCACCCATTAATTAAAATTGTAAATAATTCATTGATTGATTTACCCACCCCATCAAGAATTTCACTATGATGAAATTTTGGATCTTTATTAGGAATATGTTTAATAATTCAACTAGTAACAGGAATTTTTTTAGCTATACACTATACAGCAGATATTAATTTAGCATTTAGTAGTGTAATTCACATTTGTCGAGACGTAAATAATGGATGATTACTACGAAATCTACATGCAAATGGAGCATCATTATTTTTTATTTGCTTATATTTACATGTAGGACGTGGAATTTATTATGGATCATATAAACTATTCATAACATGAGCTGTAGGTGTAATTATATTATTAGTAATTATAGGAACTGCATTCTTAGGATATGTTTTACCATGAGGACAAATATCATTCTGAGGGGCTACAGTAATTACTAACTTACTATCCGCTGTACCATATTTAGGAAGAGAATTAGTAAAATGATTATGGGGGGGATTTTCAATTGATAATGCCACATTAACTCGATTTTTTACATTACACTTTTTATTACCATTTATTATTGCTGCATTAGCAATAGTTCACTTATTATTTCTTCACCAAACAGGATCTAATAATCCATTAGGCGTAAACGCAAATTTTGACAAAATCCCATTCCATCCATATTTTTCAATTAAAGATTTAATAGGAATAGTAATTACATTATTTTTATTTATTATATTAAATCTATTAGAACCACGATTATTAGGAGATCCAGAAAATTTCTTACCAGCAAATCCATTAGTAACACCAGTCCATATTCAACCAGAATGATACTTCTTATTTGCTTATGCAATTTTACGCTCAATTCCTAATAAGTTAGGAGGGGTTATTGCAATAGTTATATCTATTGCAATTATTTTAATCTTACCTTTTACTAATAAAGGTAAATTCCAAAGACTAAAATTTTATCCATTTAACCAATTATTATTTTGAAGATTATTAGCTATTCTAATTTTATTAACATGAATTGGTGCACGACCAGCAGAAGAACCTTACATTTTTGTAGGACAAACACTTACAGTAATATATTTTTTATATTATATTATTAACCCTATAATCATTAAAATCTGAGATAAACTAACAGAATAGTTAAGAAGCTTAAGAAAGCATATATTTTGAAAATATAAGAAAGAGGTTAAATTCCTCTATTAACTTTCACAAAAAATAATGATTTAAAAAATCAAAAATATAAAAACTAAGAAACCAGAAAAAAATAATAGATAATTTAAAGATATGGGTAAAAAAACCCTTCAAGTTAAATATATTAATTTATCATAACGAAAACGAGGTAAAGTTCCACGAACCCAAATAAATATAAAAACTAAAAATACCATCCTTAAATAAAAAAATAAAGAATAAACATCACAACCTAAAAAAATAATACAACATAATAATCTTATAAAAATAATATTCATATATTCAGAAAGAAAAATAAAAGCAAATCCACCTCTTCTATACTCAATATTGAAACCCGAAACAAGCTCAGATTCCCCCTCAGCAAAATCAAATGGTGAACGATTTGTTTCAGCTAAACAAGAAGAAAATCAAGCAAAAAATAAAGGAAAAGAAAAAAATAAAAATCAAGAATACTGCTGATAATATATAAAATCAATAAAATTAAAACTAAAAATAAATAATAATATACAAACTAAAATTAAAGCTATACTCACTTCATAAGAAATAGTTTGTGCAACAGCACGTAAACTACCTAATAAAGCATAATTAGAATTAGAAGACCAACCACATATTAATACACCATAAACCCCTAAACCAGTACAACAAAAAAAAAATAAAACACCTAAATTAAAACTATATACATTAACTATAAAAGGAAATAAAACTCATAACAGGAATGATAATACTAATATTAAGATAGGAGAACTATAGTAAATAATAAAATTAGAAAGATAAGGAAAAGTTTGTTCCTTAAAAAATAACTTAATACCATCAGAAAAAGGTTGTAATAAACCTATTAAGCCAACTTTATTAGGACCTTTACGTAATTGAATATAACCTAAAACCTTACGCTCAAGTAAAGTTACAAAAGCTACAGCTACTAAAACTAAAATAATTAATACTAAAATAGAAATAAGAAACATTACTATTTGTAATTTAAATTACATAAATGAATTCTAAATTCATTGCACTAATCTGCCAAAATAGTAATTTTACTCAAAATATAATAATTATATTATAAATATTTGGTCCTTTCGTACTAAAATATTTTAAAAAATTAAGGATAGAAACCAACCTGGCTCACGCCGGTTTGAACTCAAATCATGTAAGAATTTAAAGGTCGAACAGACCTAGTAAATGAAATTCTGCACCCATTACTAATCTTAATTCAACATCGAGGTCGCAAACTCCTTTATCGATAAGAACTCTCCAAAAGAATTACGCTGTTATCCCTAAGGTAACTTAATCTTTTAATCAAAAATATTGGATCAAAAATACATTAATTTATGAATTAAATAAAGAAAAGTTAAAAATATTTTCCTGTCACCCCAACAAAATTTAAATAGATAAATAAATAAATAATCATCAATATTAAATATTTAAAAATTTAAATAAAGTTCTATAGGGTCTTCTCGTCCTATAATAAAATTTAAGCTTTTTAACTCAAAAATTAAATTTATTATTTTAAAATAAAGAAAGTCTATATCTCGTCCAACCGTTCATTCTAGCCTCCAATTAAAAGACAAGTGATTATGCTACCTTTGCACGGTTAAAATACCGCGGCCATTGAATAATCATTGGGCAGGTTAGACCTTATATAAATTACAAAAGGACATGTTTTTGTTAAACAGGCGGAAATAAAATTTGCCGAATTCCTATATTTTAATTTTAAAAAATACTAATTTTATCATTATTATATATATAACAAAATTATATAAAACAATTTAATAAAAAATTAAATAAAAATAAATCAAAAATATTAAAAATTAACTATAACGAAATAAAAGATGGCTGTTATTAAGCCTACAAAAAATTATTGTAAATTTTAATTATAAAAATAAACTCGAGCTTATCCCCAAGAATATCAGAAACAAAAATAATTAATAATTAAATTAATTAATAACAATTGTATCCTAAATTAAATTTATTTATTAAATAACCAGATATAAAAAATTGAATAGCATATCACCTCTATTTTAATATTAAAAATTGTTTTGTCACAAAAATAAACATACTAAAATAAATCTTTTTATTTCGGGAAAGTTAAATTTATTAACTTTAAATTAATAAACCCTGATACAAAAGGTAAATCAAATAAAGACTACTTTTAATTAAAAATAAAAAATCCTACACAGTACAATAAACTATAATATAAATTATTATTTCTATACAATATACTAAAACATAAAAATATTTTTTATAAAAAATAGATAAATAAAATTAATAATAATTTTATATTTATCAAATTAAGTTGAATTGCACAACTAAATTATTAATGTAAATAATAATACTTACTTCAAGTTCTAATTTGATATAATACTAGGCACACCTTCCGGTAAGCCTACTTTGTTACGACTTATCTCATCTTAATAACGAGAGTGACGGGCGATGTGTACATAATTTAGAGCTATAATCATAATTTTTTTCTAAAAAATATTACTCCCAAATCCAATTTCAAATTATTTTCCATATAATAATCCATTATTATATTAAATGTAACCCATCTCTACTTTATTATAACTGCACCTTGACCTAACATTTTCCTAATTAAAGATTAAAGAAAATTACTCTTATAAGACATTCAATGACAGAGGTATACAAGTAAAAATAAAGTAATATTAAACGTGGATTATCAATTACAGGACAGGTTCCTCTGGAAAGATTAAATTACCGCCAAATTCTTTAAATTTAAAGATCATAACTATTAATATTAAGGTTATAAATTTACAATTAAAATAATAGGGTATCTAATCCTAGTCTAATAAATAATTTTCATATATTATAATAAACCTAAATTTAATAAAAAATTGAAATTTCACCTAACAAGATTTAATTAAAATTAAAAATAAATAAATAATATAAACCAATAAACTTCACTAGCCCTTTTTGTATAACCGCGACTGCTGGCACAAAATTTGTCAGAGCTTAATTAATTACCTATTTCTCCTGATAAGAATAAATAATATTAAATACTGCGAATAAATATTAACCTTCTCCATTAAGAAAAAGTATATAACATATAAAAATATACATGTAAAAGCATAATATAATGAAATCAAAAGCAAGAATCAAACTTTTATAAAAGGATATAGCGAATCGGGACTTAGTCCCCCCCTCCCTATACCGTCCTACTGAACCTCTCACCATTTATGACTCCCATATTAACTATTTCCTTACCACTAATTACCTCTATCCTACATTACCTGATGCCTTATTATCATTCCTGTTACTCTTACCTTACCTGTAGTACCTTTAATCCCTTTATATACCTATACCCTTACCGGACAACCCACTAAATACCTATTAAACGTGCACTCTTATATAACCCCTTCAATCTTTCTCTATTGGCTTCACCTTTTTGTTCCTGTTACCTGTTTACCCCTATTATCCACTAAGTACCTATATTACCCCCTTAAATGTTTATTACTCTCCTCATTCCTGTTACTTTTCCTATCCCTAAATCATCTCCTCTCTTATCGCCCATAGACCCCCTTATAGATTAACAAATAGTTATTAGAAATATAAATTTAATTTTAAAATAAAATTATATTCTAATTGTGAAACAATTGGATTCGGATCCTATAGTTATCATGAAATATACATTTTATTGTAACCCGAATATAATTGTTTAATTATATA